TTAATGCCTGAAAGTTGGATAGGCTGGCCTTTACGTAAGGATTATATTGCCCCAAATTTTTATGAAATACAAGATGCTCATTGAATAATCAGAAACAAATATTAACTTCTACAACCCCAGAGATTAAAAGAATATTTGTACGTTCGCTTATAGATCAAAGAGACTAATTAATGTTTCATTCACATAGTTTTTTTATCATATTTATTTTATTTAGGTGAGCTAAATAAATATAAATTAAATACTAAAAAAAAATTCAAAGGTTCATTGATATTTTATTTTCAAATTTTGAAGATACCTTTTCGGATGAGCCGAGCCAATAGGATGAAATCAAAAGAGTTTCGCATCATGAACTATGTACCGCGCACATCACTTCGGTAGTGACATTTTTTGAACTGACGGAGACACAAACAAAAACAAATAAAAAAAAAATAAGAGGAAACGGAATGGAATTCTTTTCTCTACTTTTAAAAATAAAAGTACACAAGACCCATCCTTTCTTTTGTTTGTTTTATATACATAAAACAGAATTAGGAAGGGGTATATCTCCGACACTTAGATGGATAAGGTTGTATCCTCACTAAAATAATGAAATAATACTGAATATGTACTGAATATGTATATGAAATAATACTGAATATGTATGTCGACCGATATCAATTAATTTGTAGAATATATACTCATACAAATTATTCATGTGCCAGGAACCAGATTTGAACTGGTGACACGAGGATTTTCAGTCCTCTGCTCTACCAGCTGAGCTATCCCGACCATTCATGACGCATCATCCTCACTTTATTTTAGTTTATTTTAATAGAGGACTTGGGTCTATGTCAATTAAACAAACTAAAAATTATTACAAAGTAATATATGGGCTCCATTAGAATTTCTTGTATTTTCAAAAAGAAAACTTTGAAAGTTTCAATACAGTACAAACAATCATATGGATTCTTAATTATTTAAGTTTAATACATTGTTCAAAGATGTTTATTTGCATTTGAACATATATCATTATCATATATATCACACGCAAGACTTGTGGTGGGATAAGAAAAAAAACGTGTTTGTGAAAGTGTGAAAGAGTAGGGTGAGAGTGACTTAGAAGCATAGCAAATTTGGAGTTGCTAACAAAATGAATAAAGAATTAGGGAGACAAGCAGGTCTTTTTGGGGATAGAGGGACTTGAACCCTCACGATTTCTAAAGTCGACGGATTTTCCTCTTACTATAAATTTCATTGTTGTCGATATTGACATGTAAAACGGGACTCTATCTTTATTCTTATCCGATTAATCAATTCTTAAAAAGATCTATCAGACTATGATGGAGTGGATGATTTGATCTATGAATATGTGATTCTTTTTTCAATTTTGATTTGGAATTGATTCAAAAAAATTCTTTTCTTTTTCATATAAACATAGATATAAAAAAATTATAGAACCGCTTGAAGTCGTCATTAATCATTTTTAATCATTTGGCGATAGTAGTTCAGGAAGTATACATATGTATATAGGTTTCCCTTTCATCCTTTCCGAAGTTTTGATGTAAGGATTCCTTTACGAACATAATGTAGCCAACTCCATTTGTTTGTTAGAACAGCTTCCATTGAGTCTCTGCACCTATCCTTTATTTATTCTCGCGTTCTGAAACCCTTGTTTCTTTTCATAAAACGGGATTTGGCTCAGGATTGCCCCTTTTTAATTCCAGGGTTTCTCTGAATTTGAAAGTTATCACTTGGTAGGTTTCCATACCAAGGCTCAATCCAATTAAGTCCGTAGCGTCTACCAATTTCGCCATATCCCCCTTTTTTTGTGATGTGATTAGATCACATCATGATGCCATTTACCCTTTTTCGTGCATTTCCATTTATATTATGCTCGAACCGTTGAATTCATTAGATATTGATTCCTGTATTGATTTGTATCTATCTTCTTTCATCTCTATTAGAGGCCTTACTTCGTCCAATAAGAAATTCAATATATATATACCACATAACATATATCTATCCCACATAACATATATCTATTATATATATAATATAGATTATACTTATACATGTCTCTATTTCTAGCATTTTCTGTGCGCAATTTTGAATACTTGAACGATCGATTCTTTTTTTTCGTCTTAGGTTTCGCCTTTCCGAATGAAACCCGAGTCATTTTTCATTATGATCTGGATTGGTCTTTTCTTAGGACAGACCATAATAAATAATAAAAAAACGACAAAGGTCAATTTAGTAATATTAATTTCAAATTTCATTAATAGCCATAACTAATCGAATAGATATAATTAAAAATTGACTTATGCCGTATAATTTCGAATTTTTTTTTAATGAAATAGGAAATTTTTTTGAATTATATCAAATTTTTTATTTTCTATTCTTATTCGTTTCTATAGTTGAATGTTTCTAGATTTCTATCATATTTATTATGAAATAGCTAAGAATAAACAGTTAAGAGTAGTTTGTAGTTTACTAAATTAGTATATGTGTACAATTTATGTTATGTGAGCCCGCTTAGCTCAGAGGTTAGAGCATCGCATTTGTAATGCGATGGTCATCGGTTCGATTCCGATAGCTGGCTTTTATCCATTTGTTTTATTTTGTAGATCATTAATAATATGAAATCAAAGTGAAAAGTCCCTTTGCCCTTTACAAAAGGTCAACGAGTCCTTTCTATTACTATTATTTTATAGAAACTTCCAATTCGGAATAAAAATTGGATTGGAGGGATTTGGTCTCTGTAGAACAAATCAATCAAGAAAAGAGCCCTTCCTTATTTTTCTATTATTTCAAATTCTTTTTTATTTCTATAATACAATTATATATACACTATTTATATAACTATTTATATATTTATATATAATAATACAATAAGGTCCGGATATTGATACAATTCCTCTAATTATTCTTTGTAATACTAATACTTCAGTAAATTTGGCTTTATTTATCATATTTTAGTTTAGTTTGAATTTTGGTTTATGAAATTTCATAAAAAAAAAAGGAGTCTTTATGTCGCGTTACAGAGGACCTCGTTTCAAAAAAATACGACGTCTGGGGGCTTTGCCGGGGCTAACTAGTAAAAAGCCTAGAGCCGGAAGCGATCTTCGAACTCAATCGCGCCCCGGCAAAAAATCGCAATATCGTATTCGTTTAGAAGAAAAACAAAAATTGCGCTTTCATTATGGTCTTACGGAACAACAATTGCTTAAATACGTTCGTATCGCCGGAAAAGCTAAAGGGTCAACAGGTCAAGTTTTACTACAATTACTTGAAATGCGTTTGGATAACATCCTTTTTCGATTGAGTATGGCTTCGACTATTCCTCAAGCCCGCCAATTAGTTAACCATAGGCATATTTTAGTTAATGGTCGTATAGTAGATATACCAAGTTATCGATGCAAACCCAGAGATATTATTACGGTGAGAGATGAACAAAAATCGAAAGCTCTGATTCAAAATTATCTCGATTCATCCCCCCCCGAGGAATTACCAAAACATTTGACTCTTCAGCCATTCCAATATAAAGGATTAGTCAATCAAATAATAGATAGTAAATGGGTCGGTTTGAAAATAAATGAATTGCTAGTTGTAGAATATTACTCTCGTCAGACTTAAACCTAACTAAAATAACAAGGGTTAGGCCAATTTTGCACCCCTTTTTCGCTTAAGTAAATCGACTAAGGTAAGTAAGTTAAGGGGTTTGGTCTGGGGATTTTTCTCTCATTCATGGATCTCTAAATCGCTAGAGGATTTTCATTCCTTGTTCATTTTATCCAGTAATTTCCTACCACAGAAATTAGGAATAAAGAATCCATATCATATCAAAGAAAAGATACGGGCTAGTTGTTGTAGTAGCCATTCTTATTTGATGCATTGTGACCACTAACATTGATGAATTAGGTAAAGGATAAGGAAAGAGAGGGATTCGAACCCTCGGTAAACAAAAGTCTACATAGCAGTTCCAATGCTACGCCTTCAACCACTCGGCCATCTCTCCTACATATACATAATGATTATGGCCCAAAAACCGAACGAATAGTGAGTCATTCATATTCATTTTGTATAGGTATGGATATTCCATTTTCATAAAAATTCTAAAATCCCTTTCCAGTTTTAGATTTTTCAACAAGAATTCCTTACTTGAACCTCTTAACCGCTAGATTTATTCAAAATTCATGAAACGCCCCCGTATTTTTATATTTGATTGTATAGCGTATATCCACTATACACACAACACAAAAAAGACGGTATTTCATTTTAATAATAGAATTATTGTATTGTTCTACTCTTTTTCTTTTCCTCTTTGGAATCAAAACTTCTTGACTTATCCTAATCTTTAGGAGCAATTCGTTGATTCTTCAACTTCAATGAAATTGTAAGAGTTCTTTCATTTTTGAAATTTTTATATTACTACATTTGGATTTGGATGAAATCTAATAGGATTCAAATAATTTTTTATTGGTTCCTGTCAAAAATAAAGAATTTGAGTAACAAAACAAGAGCGTTTTAATGAATCCGTTTTTACGTTATTTCGTACTGTACAATTCCTTTGTTTGTGGGATCTTTTTTTCACAAAAGGAAATAAAAAAAAAATTATAGAATGGATTAATACACCTATGTCTAGATCTGGGATAAATGGGAATTTTATTGATAAAACCTTTTCAATTGTAGCCAATATCTTATTACGAATAATTCCGACAACTTCAGGAGAAAAAGAGGCATTCACCTATTACAGAGATGGTGCGATTTGATTATTATTTTAATATTATTTTTACCGCCCTCAATCTTAAGAGAAAGACAACATTACATTATTATTTATTAATTATTCGGGATAGGAATAAAAAATTATTGAAAAAATCTACGCTTGTAGAAGGTGAAGTTTGTAAATAAAGCAATCCCTTCTGTCGTGTATCCCCGATTAATGCAGCCTCAGATGCTTCAATTGCCGATTCTAGAGTATTGAGCGAAAGGTTACGCCTATAGGTTAAGTTAACCTTACTCTACTAGTACCAATAGGAGGCATAGGGGAAGAAGCACTACTTCTAGGAATCAACACACGAAAACTTTGTTAGAAAGGATTCCCTTTACTTATCAGGATCGGGACTAACAAGAATGGTTGGGACAACAAGCATCCATCTCGTTCATATTTTGGATACCCGTATAACCATCGAAGACTGTTGAAGTGACTAATTCCTACAAATTTAAGGGCGTTGAAGACAAAGAAATTGTTGGGGTCGCCCTTGGTATCTAATATAATACCAACATGCTTGGTGTTAAGGAAAGGACTTTTACAAAAAGGTTGGCTAGAGATTTCTTGTAAAAACACTAGCCCCGCTCAGTTTATAATGAGAATCTTTCAATCTTTTTTTCTTTGTTTTTCATTATGCACATAAAGGAGGAGCCGTATGAGGTGAAAATCTCATGTACGGTTCTGGAACGGCGATTCTTTGAATCGAAGACGACCGTAACGGATGTCGGCTCAATCCGAAGGAAATTATGCGGAAGCTTTACAGAATTATTATGAAGCTATGCGGCTGGAAATTGATCCTTATGATCGAAGTTATATACTCTATAACATAGGCCTTATCCATACAAGGAACGGAGAACATACAAAAGCTTTGGAATATTATTTTCGGGCACTAGAGCGAAACCCGTTCTTACCCCAAGCTTTTAATAATATGGCCGTGATCTGTCATTACGTGCGACTATCTCCACTATAGAAATAAAAAAGGGGGAAAGAAAGAATAAATCCGTTAATACATATTATAAAAAAAAAAGGTAGGCTTTCTACATATGGATCGTTCAAAACAACGATTTTTATCAGCTGTAGCAAAGAAATAAACTTCATAAAAGTCGAAATATTAATATGAATAAATAGGTATGCCTAAATACTTTATTCTATGGATAAAAGATCTAATTGATATAGGAAGCACCGTAAAGATCAATTCGCGAGGTTTTGGTCCGATACATACAATAACAACTGCTTACTTATGTCATGATATGAGATAAAAGTTAGGAATCAACTTATGTAATAAAGTGGATCCCCTAAGGTATTGAGCAGCGGTGTAGCATCAGATCCCAAAGATAGTAAGTCTTTTCCTTCTTAATGAAGAAAGGTCTTTTTCAAAGATTCTATATAAATTTATATATGAAACCGAGATAGTTACCTTTCAGAAAATTCTAATGATAGTGAAAATGCTTATGCTTTATTCTTCTGAAGGTGGGAGAAAAGATAAAACTTATTATTTTATTATTAACTTATTATTATAAATTATAATATAAAATGAAATTAATAAATTTTTTAGTTTGAGACTCATAGAATTAACCTCTTTCTTTTGTTTAACTCGAAAAAAAAGGGATTGCGATCTATCTATGATAAATATCATTCAATTCGATAGATTCCATCAAAAGAATTTGACCGCTGAGCCGTATGAGGTCGGAAACTCTCAAGTACGGTTCTAAGGGAAGGAATTTACCTTCCTATTCCGACCGTGGAGAACAGGCCGTTCAGCAAGGGGATTCGGAAATTGCGGAGGCTTGGTTCGATCAAGCTGCCGAGTATTGGAAACAAGCTATAGCGCTTACTCCTGGTAATTATATTGAAGCACAGAATTGGTTGAAGATTACAAGGCGTTTTGAATAAGAACACTATTATATTTATTTAGTTTCCATGTATTTTTTATAATTAATTATTTGTTGTCCCTATCGATCAAATAACAAAAAAGGATCCTTTTTCTGGGAAGAAACAATCAAAGAATTTTGAATTTTATTATATCCCTTCTAAGATCGTTCTATTTCGTCTAGTATTTCGTAGGAATAAACGATCTACCGATCGATATACAGATGATATACAGATGATATACAGATCAAGTAGAAAATCTTTTTCTTTTCCGCTTTTAAAACTAATAAAAAACCTTCGAATACCTAAATATCAATACTGAGCTGTCTGTTAGTTTAGTAATTACTTCTCACCTATCACCTAATTTTGAATTTTTGAATAGAGTACGGAATAGAGTCATATTAATATGTTATATGCAAGACATAAAGTATAAAGTAGTTACATTTAGTAACTTAGAATTGAGATATGAATACACTAGATGGCTCAAAAAAATTGTTTTTGAGTCAATTCAACGCTAAGAAAAAGGGTTTATAAGATTAAAAAGGTCCGTTAAGCGCCTCACGGCTATGTCATAATAGATCCGAACACTTGCCCCGGATCGACTTCCAGATCATAATTGCTCTAGTGAATAACTAAAGAAAATAGATAGGTGGGAGATGTGAAGAGAAAAAAATGAAGTCTAAACATCTCTCATAAGTTCGCTAATTACTTAACTATTTATTTTATTGGCGGGTCTCTTTGTATGTGTTGTCCGGAAAGAGGAGGACTCAATGATTATTCGTTCGCCGGAACCAGAAGTTAAAATTTTGGTAGATAGGGATCCCGTAAAAACTTCTTTCGAGGAATGGGCCAGACCGGGCCATTTCTCAAGAACAATAGCTAAG